TTTATTTATTTTTTATTATTTAAATAAAATTTATAAGAAATGGTAAAAAAAAAATTAAAATTAAATTTATTTCAAAGTTAATAAAATAATATCTTTACGTATGTGTGTGTGTATATATATATAATATATTAAATTTTTATAAAATTAATATATTAATAATAAATTAAATATTTATTTAATTATTAATATATTAATTATATAAATTTTGGAATAAATTAATATAAAATTAAATAATATTTTATATTTAATTAATTAATAATTGATTTATATTTATTTTGTAATTTTATTAAATATTACAGAAAAAAAAATAGGAGAAATATTAAAAATTTATTAATTTATATTAAATATATAATATAAAAAAAAAAAAAAAAAAAAATCTATGTTAAAAATTTTGAGAATAGATAATAAATAATTATGTTTAAAAAAATTTATTAAAGGTTTATTTTATATATAAATTTTAGTGTTAAATTTTAATTATTTTAATAATAAAATAAATGAATATGTAGTAAATAAATTTAAAAATTTAAGAAATTAAGATTTAGTAATACAAAAATAAATAACAAATTTTGTGCCAGCAGTTGCGGTTATACAAAAATTTAATTAAATTATTTCAGTATTATAAATAATAAATTTTATTAAAATAAATATTAAATTATTAGGTGAAATTTTAATTTAGTTAAATTTTATTTTTAATTTATGTTTAATAAATTTTAATATAAACTAGGATTAGATACCCTATTATTAAAAATTTAATTATAAATGCTAAAATAGTAAATAATTTTTTATTGAAACTTAAATAATATGGCGGTATTTTAGTTCATTTAGAGGAATCTGTTTAATAATTGATAATCCACGAATAAATTTACTTAATTTAAAATTTTATATATCGTTGTTAAAAAAATATTTTTAATAAAAAATAATATTTAAAAATTAAAATAAAAAATTAATTCAGATCAAGATGTAGATTATAATTAAGAATATAATGGATTACAATAAATTTATTTAAATGGATATATTATTGAAAAATAATATTAAAGGTGGATTTAAATGTAATTTTATTTAATTTAATAAAATGATTAAAAATTAAAATATGTACATATTGCCCGTCACTTTCATTTGAAAATTGGAATAAGTCGTAACAAAGTAGAGGTACTGGAAAGTGTTTCTAGAAAGATCAAATTAGAGCTTGGAAAGTTTTTCATTTACATTGAAAAGATATTAATTTAATTAATTAATTTGAGGGTATAAATTAAAAATTGAAAACTAATAAAATAATTTTTATAATAAAAATGGGGTTAGAGTATTTTTATAAAAAAAATTAAAAATTTTATAGTAAAATAGTATTGAAAAAGAATTTTGAAATAAATGAAAATTAATTAATTTGAAAGTAAATTTAATTTATTGTATCTTGTGTATCAGAGTTTATTAAATAAATTTATTAATAAAAATAAATCTCGAATTTAAAAGAGATAATTAATTAAAAAAGTTAATGTTGTATAATTATTTTTAATAATTAATTTGAAATGAAATGTTAATCGTTTTTAAATATATCTAGTTTTTTTAGAAATAAATTTAATTTATAATTTAATTTTAATAAAAATTTTTTAAAATATATTTATTAAATTAAATTAAATATTTTAAGGGATAAGCTTTAAATTAAAAAATTATATAAATATATGTATGAATATTAAAATTTTTAAAATTTAAATTGTTTAAAAATTATAATTTTTTATAAAAAATTTTAATAAAAATAAAATTTATTAAAAAATTAATATTATATAAAAATAAAATTTTTAATAAATTAAAATTGGAAATAATGATAAAATTAGTATAAAAAATATGTAATTTTATAATAAAAATTAAAATTAAATAAAAGGAATTCGGCAAAAATTTATATTCACTTGTTTATCAAAAACATGTCTTTTTGGAAATAATTTAAAGTCTAATCTGCCCACTGATGAAAATTAAAGGGCTGCAGTATATTGACTGTACAAAGGTAGCATAATCATTAGTCTTTTAATTGAAGACTTGTATGAAAGATTTAATGAAATATAAACTGTCTTTTATTTAAGAATAGAATTTAATTTTTTAGTAAAAAAGCTAAAATAAATTTAAAAGACGAGAAGACCCTATAGAGTTTTATAATTAAATTATTTAAGATTTTTTTTATAATTTATAATTAAAAATAATTTAATTATTATATTGGGGTGATAGAAAAATTAAAATAACTTTTTTTTTATTATAACATAAATAAATGAAAATTTGATCCATTAATAATGATTAAAAGAAAAAATTACCTTAGGGATAACAGCGTAATTTTTTTTTTTAGTACAAATAAGAAAAAGAGATTGCGACCTCGATGTTGGATTAAGATAAAATTTAGATGCAAAAGTTTAAAATTTTGATCTGTTCGATCATTAAAATCTTACATGATCTGAGTTCAAACCGGTGTAAGCCAGGTTGGTTTCTATCTTTAGAAAATTAAAATATTTTAGTACGAAAGGATCAGATATTTAAAATAATTTTAATAAAAGAATTTTATTAATAATAATTAACTATTTTGGCAGAAAAATGTAATGGTTTTAGAAGTCATAAATATATAATTTATTATATAGATAGTAAATGTTAATAATTGATTTATTAAATATAATAATTGGGGGTTTAATTTTAGTAATTGGAGTTTTAATTGGTGTTGCTTTTTTAACTTTATTAGAACGAAAAGTTTTAGGTTATATTCAAATTCGAAAAGGTCCTAATAAAATAGGGATTTTAGGATTAATACAACCTTTTTCAGATGCAATTAAATTATTTAGTAAAGAGCAGGTATATTTAAATTATTCAAATTATATTTCATATTATATTTCTCCTATTTTAAGATTTATAATAAGTTTAATTATTTGAATAGTAATTCCTTATTATTTTAATATAATTATATTTAATTTAGGAGTTTTATTTATTTTAAGTTGTATAAGAGTAGGGGTATATATATTAATAGTATCTGGTTGATCCTCTAATTCTAATTATTCATTATTAGGAGGGTTGCGAGCTATTGCTCAAACAATTTCTTATGAAGTAAGATTAGCATTAATTTTAATATCAAGAGTTATTTTAGTTATGGATTTAAATTTAATTAAATATTATTATTATCAAAATATTATTTGATTTTTTTTTTTAATAATTCCTTTAAGATTATGTTTTTTATCTTCAATAATAGCAGAAACAAATCGAACGCCTTTTGATTTTGCGGAGGGGGAAAGAGAATTAGTTTCTGGATTTAATATTGAATATAGAAGAGGAGGATTTGCTTTGATTTTTTTGGCTGAATATTCAAGAATTTTATTTATAAGAATATTATTTGTTATTATTTATTTAGGGGGATTTAATTTAAATTTATTTTTTTATTTAAAATTAGTGATAATTTCTTTTTTTTTTATTTGAGTTCGAGGTACGTTACCTCGTTATCGTTATGATAAATTAATATATTTATGTTGAAAAAGATATTTACCTGTATCTTTAAATTATTTATTATTTTTTTTAGGATTAAAATTAATAATTTTATTTTAATTATAAAATAAATTTAGTATAAATTAATAGAATAATTATTCTTTCTTAAGTTTTCAAAACAAATGCTTAAACAAGCTCATTAATTAATTTTTAAAAATTAAATTATCTCAAAATTTAGTTAATATAGGGTTTATAATAAAATAAGAAAAATATATAATAGTTAGTAATTGTCCAGTGAAAATATAAGGTCTTTCTACAGGACGTGCTCCAATTCATGTTAATAAAAAAATAATTGAGATTATTGATCAAAATAATATTTGATTTAAAGGATAAAATTGGATTCCTTGTATTTTATTATTATTTGTAAATGGAAGAATTATTAAAATTAAAATTGATATAACTAAAGCAATAACTCCTCCAAGTTTATTAGGAATTGATCGTAAAATAGCATAAGCAAATAAAAAATATCATTCAGGTTGAATATGAATTGGGGTGACTAAGGGATTAGCAGGGATAAAATTATCAGGATCACCTAATAAATAAGGATTAATTAAAGTTAATAAAATTAATAAAGTAATTATAATGATAAATCCAATTAGATCTTTAAAAGTAAAAAATGGATGAAAAGGAATTTTATCTAAATTTCTATTAATTCCTAAAGGATTATTAGAACCAGTTTGATGTAAAAATAATAAATGAATTATTGTTAATATTATAATAATAAAAGGAAGAAGAAAATGGAATGTATAAAATCGAGTAAGAGTAGCATTATCAACTGCAAATCCTCCTCAAATTCAATTAACTAATATAGTTCCAAGATAAGGAATTGCTGATAATAAATTAGTAATTACAGTTGCTCCTCAAAAAGATATTTGTCCTCAAGGTAAAACATATCCTATGAAAGCAGTTGCTATTAATATAAATAAAATAATTACTCCAATTATTCAAGTATATTTAAAATTATATGATCTATAGTAAATTCCTCGGCCAATATGAATATAAATACAAATAAAAAAAAAAGATGCTCCATTAGCATGTAAAGTTCGAATTAATCAACCATAATTTACATTTCGGCAAATATAATTAATACTATTAAAAGCTATTTCAATGTTAGCAGTATAATATATAGTTAAAAATAATCCAGTAATGATTTGTGTTATTAAACATAAAGCTAGTAATGAACCAAAATTTCATATTGAAGAAATGTTAGAAGGAGAGGGTAAATTGATTAAAGAATTATCAATAATTTTATAAATTGGATGTAATTTTTTTATGGGTTTAAAATTTATCATTTGTTTAAAAAGTTGATCGTAAAGGTCCAAAGAAAATATTTGTAATTTTTACTACTGCAATTAAAGTAATAAATAAATAAATAATTAATATAAATATTAAATAATAAGTATTATTATTATATAGTTTAGTTAAATTAATTTTATTTTCAAAATTAAAAAATAAATATTTATAAAAAAAATTTATTATTTCATCATTAAATCTAAAATTTAATCAATTTAAGTTTATTTTTAAAAAATATCTAATAAATAATAATAATAAAATTATAGGAAAAATTATAAAAAAATTATGGGTTTTAAATATTTCATTTGAAGCAATTCTTGAAACATAAATAAATAAAATTAATAATCCTCCTAAAAAAATTAAAAATAAAATATAAGAAAATCAGTAAGTATTAATTATTAATCCCGATAATAAACATAAAAATAAAGTTTGTATTAAAATTATAAATCCTATAGCTAAAGGATGTTCAATAAATATTATAAAAATTGAAAAAAAAATTAATAATAAAGATAAAAATATTTTTGTTATATCAAAGAATAGTTTAATAAAATAATAATTTTGGAGATTATAGATAAAGAATTTCTTTTTCTTTGAAGTTTTTAAAGAAAATACTTATTTTTGATTTACAAGACCAATGTTTTTGATAAACTATAAAAACAAATGATAATAAATATATATTTAGTTATTATAGTAATATATATAATTGGAAATATAATTTTTGTTTCAAAACATAAACATTTATTAATTGTATTATTAAGATTAGAATTTCTCGTTTTAAGACTTTTTTTTTTTTTATTAGTTTATTTAATAATAATTAATTATAATATATATATATTAATAGTTTTTTTAGTTTTTTCAGTTTGTGAGGGAGCTTTAGGTTTATCAATTTTAATTTCAATAATTCGAACACATGGAAATGATTATTTTCAAAGATTTAATTTAATTTAATGTTAAAATTTTTATTAATATTTTTTTTTATAATTCCTTTATGTTTTTTAAAAAATATATTTTGAATGGTTTGTTTATTGTTTATATTAATTACGTTTATATTTATAAATGTAACAGTAAATATTGAAAATTTTTGTAATTTAAGATATATATTAGGTTGTGATATAATTTCCTTTGGTTTAATTTTATTAAGAATTTGAATTAGAGCTTTAATAATTATAGCAAGAGAAAGTTTATTAAAATTTAATTTTTTTTATATATTTTTTATAATAAATGTTATTTTATTAATAATAATATTATTTTTAACTTTTAGAGTAATAAATTTATTTTTATTTTATTTATTTTTTGAAGGAAGATTAATTCCTACTTTAATTTTAATTATTGGTTGAGGTTATCAACCAGAGCGAATTCAGGCTGGGATATATTTATTATTTTATACTTTATTTGCTTCATTACCTTTATTAATAGGAATTTTTTTTATTTATAATAATATAAATAATATAACTATTTATTTTTTAAAATTTTATAATTATGAAATAATTTATTTATATATTTCAATGATTTTAGCTTTTTTAGTTAAAATACCTATATATTTTGTTCATTTATGATTACCTAAAGCTCATGTTGAAGCTCCTATTTCTGGTTCTATAATTTTAGCTGCAATTATATTAAAATTAGGAGGTTATGGTTTAATACGAGTAATAATTATTTTACAGAAAATTAGATTAAAAATAAATTTTATTATAATTGTAATTAGATTAATTGGGGGTTTATTTATTAGATTAAAATGTTTTTGTCAAGTAGATATAAAATCATTAATTGCTTATTCATCTGTTGCTCATATAAGACTAGTAATTGGGGGAATTATAACAATAAATTATTGAGGATTTATAGGAGCTTATATTATAATAATAGGACATGGATTGTGTTCATCTGGGATATTTTGTTTATCTAATATTAATTATGAACGATTAATTAGTCGAAGATTATTTTTAAATAAGGGATTGATAAATTTTATACCATCAATAAGATTATGATGATTTTTATTATTATCTTCAAATATAGCTGCTCCTCCTTCTTTAAATTTAATAGGAGAAATTAGATTAATTAATAGATTAGTTAGTTGATCTTGATTAACTATAATAACATTAATTTTTATTTCTTTTTTTAGAGCAGGCTATAGATTATATTTATATTCTTATGTTCAACATGGGAAATATAGATTAGGATTATATAGATTTTATAGAGGAGTTTCACGAGAATATTTAATGTTAATTTTACATTGATTACCTTTAAATATATTAGTATTAAAAATTGATTATATTATAATTTGATTTTATTTAAATAATTTAATAAAAATATTGATTTGTGGAATCAAAAATATGAGATAATCATTTTAAATTATTCAAAAATTTTCTATTTGTTTTATTAGATTTTTTTTTTTATTTTTTTTTATATTATTAAATTTTTTTTTTACTATTTATTTTATTATAAATAATTTAACATTAATAATTGAATGAGAAATTATTTCTTTTAATTCTATAAATATTGTTATATCGATTTTATTAGATTGAATGTCTTTATTATTTATAATATTTGTATTATTAATTTCATCTTCAGTAATTTATTATAGAAAAAGTTATATAAGTTCTGAAATTAATTTAAATCGTTTTATTATTTTAGTTATTTTATTTATTTTATCAATAATTTTATTAATTATTAGACCTAATATTATTAGAATTTTTTTAGGTTGAGATGGTTTGGGTTTAATTTCTTATTGTTTAGTAATTTATTATCAAAATTTAAAATCTTATAATGCAGGAATATTAACGGCTTTATCAAATCGAATTGGTGATGTTATGATTTTAATAGTTATTTCGTGAATAGTAAATTATGGAAGATGAAATTATATTTTTTATTTAAATTTTATAAGGAATGATTTTTCAATAGAATTAGTTTCAATTTTAATTATTTTAGCAGCAATAACTAAAAGAGCTCAAATTCCTTTTAGTTCTTGATTACCAGCTGCTATGGCTGCTCCAACTCCTGTTTCTGCATTAGTTCATTCTTCAACTTTAGTTACTGCAGGTATTTATTTATTAATTCGATTTAATATACTATTATTAAATATATATATATTAAAAATTTTATTATTATTATCTGGATTGACAATATTAATAGCTGGAATTTGTGCGAATTATGAATATGATTTAAAAAAAATTATTGCTTTATCGACTTTAAGTCAATTAGGGTTAATAATAAGAATTTTAAGAATGGGTTACAGAGATTTAGCTTTTTTTCATCTTTTAACTCATGCTATGTTTAAAGCTTTATTATTTATATGCGCAGGGATAGTAATTCATATAATAAGAGATAATCAAGATATTCGAGTAATAGGGGGAATTTCAGTATATGTTCCAATAACATCTTTATGTTTAAATATTTCAAATATAGCTTTATGTGGTATTCCTTTTTTAGCAGGATTTTATTCAAAAGATTTAATTTTAGAAATAGTTATAATAAGAAATTTAAATTTAATAATTTTTTATTTATATTATTTTTCTACTGGATTAACAATATTTTATACTATACGTTTATTAATATATTTAATAGTTAATGATTTTAATTTAATAAGAATTTATAATTTATATGAAGAAGATTATATTATATTAAAAAGAATAATATTATTATTATTTATAAGATTAATTTCAGGAAGAATATTAAGTTGAATAATTTTTTATTATCCTTATATAATTTATATATCTTTTAATATAAAATTAATAGTATTATATGTAAGATTAATAGGAGGAGTAATAGGTTTATTAATTAGTAATATAAGAATTTATTCAACAAATAAATTTTTAATAAGTTATAATATAAGAATATTTTTTACTTTAATATGATTTATGCCTAGATTATCAGTTTATAGCTTAAATTATTATGTATTAAGTTTTGGTAAAAAGTTATATAAAAATATAGATATAGGATGAAGAGAAATTTTTACAGGAAATAGTTTATTTAATATAGTAAAAAATTATAGTTTAATTTCTAGAATTTATCAAATAAATAATTTTAAAATTTATTTATTTAGATTTATTTTATGAATATTATTAAATATTATAATAATATTTATTTATTTAAATAGCTTAATAAGAGTATAATATTGAAGATATTAAGGTGATTAAATAAATCTTTAAATATTTATAAATATAAATATAATATTTTTACAATGAAAATGTAATGTTTTGAATAAACTATATAAATTAAATATAAGAAATATTAATGGGATTTAACCACTAAAATTAAGTTAGAAGCTTAATATAAAATATTTCTAATTGGAATTTTGATTCAATAATATCATTAACAGTGATATACCTCTAATTTGGTTTCAATTAATTAAATAAGGAGATATTAAGTCTCATTCTTTTAAGTCGAAATTAAACGCAAATATTGCTTCTTATTTAAGATAAATTGATAATCAATATTATTTGAATGCAAATCAAAAGTTTTAAAATAAACTATAATCCTAATTTGATCAATTTAATATATTTTGATTTCATTCGTGATATAAACCGATTAATAATATTAAAATAAAAAATAAATTGATTTTTCATCAATTAATTATATTTACTATTTTAAATGTGAAAATTAAAGGGAAAATTAATGCAATTTCAACATCAAAAATTAAGAAAATTATTGCAATTAAAAAAAAATGAAGGGAAAATGGAATACGAGCAATTGATTTTGGGTCAAATCCGCATTCAAATGGTGAACATTTTTCTCGATCTATTAATGATTTTTTTGAGATAAGAAATGAAATTAAAATAAAAATTGTTGAAATAATAAATATAATTAAGCATATAATTAATATTAAAATAATTATTTATATTAATAATAATTAAACTTTTTGATTGGAAGTCAAATATACTAAATATATTATATAAATAATTAATTAATTACCTCATCAATAAATTGAAATATAAAGAAATAATCAAACAACATCTACAAAATGTCAATATCATGCTGCTGCTTCAAATCCAAAATGATGATTTTTTGAAAAATGATTATTAATATGTCGAATTAAACATGTTAATAAAAAAATAGTTCCAATAATTACATGAATACCATGGAATCCTGTAGCTATGAAAAAAGTTGATCCATAAATACTATCAGCAATAGAAAATGGAGCTTCAAAATATTCAAAAGCTTGTAATATTGTAAAATAAATTCCTAAAATTACAGTAAAAAATAAACCTTGTGTGGTTTGAGTATAATTATTTTGTATAAGGGCATGATGAGCTCAAGTAACTGTAATACCTGATGAAATTAAAATAATTGTATTAAGTAAAGGAATTTGAAAAGGATTAAAAGGTGTAATTATTAATGGAGGTCATATAGCTCCAATTTCAATATTAGGAGATAATCTTCTGTGAAAAAATGCTCAAAAAAAAGAAATAAAAAAAAAAATTTCTGAAATAATAAATAAAATTATTCCTCATCGAAGACCATTAGATACTAATAAAGTATGTTTACCTTGATAAGTACCTTCTCGACAAATATCTCGTCATCATTGATATATTGTTAATAAAACAATTATATAACCTAAAATTAATAAATTTAAATTAAAGTTATGGAATCATTTAGTTAATCCTGTAACTAAAGTTATAACTCCGATTGCTCCAGTTAATGGTCAAGGTCTATAGTCTACTAAATGATAGGGGTGATTGTGATTAAAAGACATTAGTTTACTTCTCTAGAATATAAAGTTCTAAGAACAGTAATTACATAAGATTGAATAATTGCAACTGCTGATTCTAAAATTAATAATATAATTTGTATAATAATTAAAAATATTAAAAAATAAATAGAAATATTATTTCCTATATTTCTTAATAAAGTTAAAAGTAAATGTCCTGCAATTATATTTGCAGTTAATCGAATTGCTAATGTTCCAGGACGAATAATATTTCTAATTGTTTCAATTAATACTATAAAAGGTATAAGAATTGATGGAGTACCTTGAGGAATTATATGAATAAATATATGTTTAGTATTATTAATTCATCCATAAATTATAAAAGTTAATCAAAATGTTAAAGAAATAGTTAGTGATAAATTTAAATGTCTAGTTCTAGTGAAAATATAGGGGAATAAACCTAAAAAATTATTAAATAAAATGAAAAAAAATAATGTAATAAAAATTAAAGTATTTCCTTTAATTTGATTATTACCTAATAAAATTTTAAATTCATTATGAAGTTTATTAGAAATAAAATTTCATATAAAATAATAACGATTAGGGAGTAACCAAAAAGAATATGGGATAAAAAAAAAACATAAAAATGTTCTTAATCAATTTAAAGGTAAATTAAAAATGTTAGTAGAAGGATCAAAGATTGAAAATAAATTTGTTATCATTTTCAATTAAAAGATTTATTTTTAAAAATTGAAATTTTATTAGAATTATTATATTTAATATAAAAAGTAAAATAATTTATAATATTAAATATAATAAATAAAGTAATAAAAAATAAAATTGATATTAATCAATTAATTGGTATTATTTGTGGAATAAAAGAATATTACATAAGTAATAATTTAAATTTGACATATTTATGTTATAAATTAACTAATTCTTTCATTAGAAGTAAGTGCTAATTTACTATAATATGATTTAAGAGACCATTACTTGCTTTCAGACATCTAATGAATAATTATTAATTCATTTAATAAAATTATTAATTGAAATTCTTTCAATTACAATTGGTATAAAACTGTGATTAGCTCCACAAATTTCTGAGCATTGACCAAAAAAAATTCCTGGGCGGTTAATAAAAAATCTTATTTGATTTAAACGACCAGGATTAGCATCAATTTTAATACCTAAAGCTGGGATTGTTCATGAATGAATTACATCTGTTGCTGTTGCTAAAATTCGAATTTGATTATTTATAGGTAAAATAATTCGATTATCAACATCTAATAAACGAAAATTATTAATATTTTCAGGTTGAATTATATAAGAATCAAATTCAATATTTGAAAAATCAGAGTATTCATAACTTCAATATCATTGATGTCCAATTGATTTAATAGTAATTAAAGGGTTATTAAGTTCATCAAGTAAATAAAGTAATCGAAGAGAGGGTAATGCAATAAAAATTAAAGTAAAAGCTGGTAAAATTGTTCAAATTAATTCAATTATTTGTCCTTCAATTAAAAATCGATTAGTATATTTATTAAAAAATAAATTTATTATTAAATAAGAGATTAAAATAGTAATTATAATTAAAATAATTAATGTATGATCATGAAAAAAAATAATTTGTTCTATTAGGGGTGATGCTCTATTTTGGAAATTAAAATTGGATCATGTTGCCATTTCTAAAAAAAGGATAATCCTTTATAAATGGGGTTTAAATCCATTACATATAATCTGTCATATTAGAAATTACTTAAAATAGGAAGTTCATTATATGAATGTTCAGCGGGGGGTGTATTTTGGTATCATTCAATAGATGATGGTATATTTAGTGGGAATAAAATAATACGTTGATTAATTATTGATTCTCAAATAATTATTATTATTATTATTATAGATAATAAAGAAATATATGATCCAATTGATGAAATAATATTTCAAGATATATAACTATCAGGATAATCTGAGTATCGTCGTGGTATACCTGCTAATCCTAAAAAATGTTGAGGAAAAAAAGTTAAATTTACACCTAAAAATATAGTGATAAATTGAATTTTTAATAAATAAGGATTTAAAGTTAATCCTGTAAATAAAGGATATCAATGAATAAATCCTCCTATAATAGCAAATACTGCTCCTATAGATAAAACATAATGGAAATGAGCTACTACATAATATGTATCATGAAGGGTAATATCGATTGAAGAATTAGCTAAAATTACTCCTGTTAATCCTCCTACAGTAAATAAAAATACAAATCCTAAACTTCATAAAATTGAAGGTCTATAATTAATTTGAGCACCGTGTATAGTAGCTAATCAACTAAAAATTTTAATTCCAGTAGGAACTGCAATAATTATAGTAGCAGAAGTAAAATAAGCTCGTGTATCAATATCTATTCCTACTGTAAATATATGATGAGCTCAAACAATAAATCCTAAAAGTCCAATTGCTATTATAGCATAAATTATTCCTAATGAACCAAAAGTTTCTTTTTTACCTCTTTCTTGGGAAATAATATGAGAAATTATACCAAATCCTGGAAGAATTAAAATATAAACTTCTGGGTGTCCAAAAAATCAAAATAAATGTTGATATAAAATTGGATCACCTCCTCCTGCAGGATCAAAAAAAGAAGTATTTAAATTACGATCAGTAAGAAGTATGGTAATAGCTCCTGCTAATACAGGTAAAGAAAGAAGTAATAATAAAGCAGTAATTCCTACAGCTCAAACGAATAAAGGTAATTGATCAAAAGATATATTATTAATTCGTATATTAATAATTGTAGTAATAAAATTAATAGCTCCTAAAATAGAAGAAATACCTGCAAGATGGAGAGAAAAAATAGCTAGATCTACTGATGATCCTCCATGAGCAATATTAGAAGATAAAGGAGGATAAACAGTTCATCCAGTTCCTGCTCCATTTTCAACAATACTACTAGAAATTAATAAAATTAAAGAAGGAGGTAATAATCAAAAACTTATATTATTTATACGAGGAAAAGCTATATCAGGTGCCCCTAATATTAATGGAACTAATCAATTTCCAAATCCTCCAATTATAATTGGTATAACTATAAAAAAAATTATAATAAAAGCATGAGCTGTAACAATAGTGTTATAAATTTGATCATCACCAATTAATGACCCTGGGGTTCCTAATTCAGTTCGAATTAATAGTCTTAAGGATGTCCCTACTATACCTGCTCAAATTCCGAAAATAAAATATAAAGTTCCAATATCTTTATGATTTGTTGAAAAAAGTCATTTTCGCTAATAAAATGGCTGAGTTATAAGCGATAAATTGTAAATTTATTAACAAGAATATTTCTTTTTTATTAAAGCTTTATATTCAAAAGATGATATAAAATTGCAAATTTTAAGTTGAAAATTTTTCTAAGGCTTAAAGAAATTTTCTTTATAAATAATTTTGAAGATTATTAGTTTAATTTAACTTAAAACCTTAGATAATAATAAAAGTTCTAAAAATTATTCCTAATAAAGAAATTAATCTAAAAAAATTAATTATATAAAAATATTTATTTTTAATATTAATTTTAAATCATTTAAATTTAAAAGAATAAAATAAAAGTGAAGAATAAATAATACGAATATAAATAAAAATTATAATTAAACTTATTATTACAAAAAAAAAAGAAATAATAAATAAATTATTTATTATTAAAAAATTAATTACAATTCATTTAGATAAAAATCCTAGAAAAGGTGGTAATCCTCCTAAAGATAAAAAATTAATTATAATAGAAATTTTAATAAAAAAATTTAAATTATAATTAAATATTTGATTAATAAAAAAAATATTAATTATATAAAAAGTATAACATATAATTAAAGTTAAAAAAGAATATATACAAAAAAATAATAATCAAATAGTTTCACTAATTAATAAAGCAGATAATAATCATCCTAAATTATTAATCGAAGAAAATGCTATTAATTTTCGAATTGAATTTTGATTAAATCTTCCAATTACTCCAATAATTGAATTTAAAATTATAATAAATATAATAAAATTAATATTAAAATAATATGATAATAAAATTATTGGGGAAATTTTTTGTCATGTTATTAAAATAAAGCAATTTAATCAAGATAATCCTTCTATAATATTAGGGAATCAAAAATGGAATGGAGTTGAACCTATTTTTATTAATAAAGAAGAATTAATTAAAATTGAAAAGTCATAATTAAAAATTGATATTTTTATTAAAATTAAAAATAAAAAATTGATTGATGCAATTGATTGGGTAAGAAAATATTTTAATGAAGCTTCAGAATTTATTAAATTATTGGGGTTAGAGATTAGAGGGATGAAGCTTAATAAATTAATTTCTAGACCAATTCAACATCCTAATCAAGAATTAGCGGAAATTGAAATTATAGTTCTAAAAAATAAAATAAATAAAAAAAATATTTTATTAGAATTGATTAAAAATAAAATTTAAAATAAGAATTAATTCTAAGATGAAATTTAAATTCATGTAATTTATATTTTGGTGTAAGATGCACAATAATTTTTGATATTATTAGATATAGTTTAATTCTATAAAATATAATAAAGGTAAAATTTTACATAATTTATTCTATCAGAATAATCCTTTTTCAGGCACTTTATTTTAAATATATTTAAAAAAAAGGGATTTCCTTTATATTTGGGGTATGAACCCAAAAGCTTATATTAGCTTATTTTTAA